ATATTTCTGACCAGGAACAGGGCCTATCACAAGAATATTTTTTTTATTGGGGCGATAGCTCTGAAAAGATAGATTCCCTATCTTTTCTTTCATCTCAGGAGAAATACGATCAGGAGGAGCTAATTCAAATCCCTCGGGTAAAATAAGAACAGCCCCTACATTCAAAGCCCCCTTTTTCCCATTAGCAAGAACTTGTTTCAGTTGCATATCATAAGGAATTCGAACAACTGCTTCAAATACAGTATCCGGAAGTACCGCTTGTGGAACTTCAATATCCACGGGCTTATTAGCTAAATGGCAATTGGCACATACAATACGCCCCGTCGCTTCTCGTGGATTTTCATAACCCTGCTGTGCAAAAATGGGATAGGCACTTGAAATGGATGTCCGAGTTATGATATATATCATGAGCGATACGGAAATGGATCGAGTAATCTGTTCCTTTATCCAAGAAAAGGTATTTCTAGTTTGCATGTCCAATCATTGATCGCGAAAATTTCTACAATAAATTGGGTAGGTCGCTAGTATAGTTCCCTATCCACGATTCTGCTATTTACCGAAAAAATTTTACTGGAATATAGGATGAATCCCCGGAATGGGTAGAAATATAAAGAGTAAGTGCGATTTGAAATGCTTTACTTATGTATAAATACTACTTATGGACTGTACAAATATAAAGTCACAAATATGATAATTGGATTAATATCAGCGGATCAGTTTTCAGTCATTCATTGAATGATAAATCACTACAAGTGACGGAGATACCCGATTTAAATAACGGAAAATCCAATATTTTAAAATTGTATCTAGAATGACTGGAAAAGTGGAAACAAGACCAGATATAATTTGATCGTTATGAACAAATCCAAAATCTTTGTAAACAGAGCCAATCATTAGTTCCCAACCATGGGGTGAATGGAATCCGATACATAAATCAGTTAATAAAAGAATAGAAAAAGCTTTTATTGTGTCGCTTAAGTTATATAGGAATTCCTGAGTCCAAGAATTAAGAATAACAAGTTCTTCATTACCCAGAATAGAATAACCACTTAGAATAACGAAACAGATTATATTTGTCGAGAAGTGCAAAATCGTCTGAATACGATCCTCATTGTGTATCTTGATTAATTGGATCGTTTCTTTGTGGATTCCTATACGAAGCTTTTGTAGATGTATCTCCGAGTATTCGTTTATCATTTCCTCCAAGAGAAGGAGTTCCTCTAATTCTATGAATTTTTCTAGAATACTCTTTTCTTGAATATCAGTCAAAAAAGTTTCGGATTGCCTAGTATTCCACCAATTCGTAACCCAAGATTCCAGACTTTTATTAAATGAGAGAGAAATACACCAGGGCAAAAATACTATAGATGCGAGATATAGAAGAGGAGTGAATGCTTTCTTTTTTGCCATTTTTTCATCTGTGAATTGTTAATGAACCCACCTCATTCGTCGACTCTATGCGATCTGATATTTTTATCAAGCATGAGTTCTATTACAAGGTATCGAACCTATGAATCTATTCAATGTTTTTTATTTGTGATTTCATGGTTAGTCCTTGAATCTAGAAAGAATACAGAAATAGAATAAGAATCCACTTCGAATTTCGAATGAAGAAATAATAAAAAAAATATTGCTTCCAGATATCTCAATTGGTCAAATTCGAAGCAAGTATCTCCTTTCGATGAATGCCCGAAAGAACCACTTCAAGTAATGAATAGTATTCATTTTGAGACGAAAGAACTCTTTTTCTATCATTCTATCAAAATATCAAATATTTTGAAAAAATTTCACCGACTATCCATAGTCCAGGAATAGAATAATTGAGATCAATTTCTGAAGAATATTGTGATGATCAAAAATGAGTAACAAAACAAGACAGAAATTGATAAGATCCAATTGTTTGGTCATTAAGTAGTACAAAAGAAAGGATAAAAAAACGCCGATTGACAAAAAAGAAATAATTTACAAGATATGATCTATCTGGATCTAAAGTGTCAATTCCAACAAATATTATTGGACTTAAATAAATTTCTTTTATTTTGAAATATTTTGATATATGGGATGAATCTTCGATTTGTTACTTGTTTTGTTACTGAATTGAGTTGAGTGGATTTCCGTACGTATAAAATTTTTGTGGACAAAAAAAGTTTCGTTTTATGCTTGTTCCGTATACGTCTGCTTTGGCTCGAATGAGCGTTCTGAAGAAACTTCAGTTAAGTTATAGTTATGTTATAGAAACTTGAGTTTTTTCCCTACTGCCGAGAAAGCATTCATTCTCAGTTAATTTCTCAAAATACTTCAATTGGTACACGCAAGAAATAGGCCAATTCAGCAGCTTTTTGTTCAATTTCTCCGGGAGTTAAATTCTCATCAGTACGAGTCAAGGGAATAGCCCCCTGGCCTCTGATTTCCATATAAAGGACACGACGAGCATAAATACCCTCTTTGACTTCTATTCTGATGGACTGAATATCTTTTATAAGGAATCGGAGGAAGATGCGACGATTTTTTCCAGGAAATCCCCAACGAAAAATACATACTATTCCTTCTTTTCTATCGAATCGATCATAACCACTACCTACATTCCACAAAATTGTGCACCACAAATAGGAGCTAATAAAGAGACCCGCGATCCCATAGAAAGACATCACGATCCCTTGTGGAAAAAAAATGATTTGCTGAGCCGGAAATAAAGATAGCAAATTTCTACCAAAATAACTGGAAGTTCCAACCAATAAGAATCCTAATGAACCTAAAAAAAGGATAAAAGCCCAGCAGAAATTACTTGTTTTTCGAGACCCTGTTATAAGTTCTATCCATATACGTTCTGATCGCCAACTCATACTTAATCCATTTGCATTTTATTGAAATTGAGAGAATAAGCCAAATGAATTTGACTTTACTCTTTTTATTTCCGAAATAACTCTCATCAACTAGCACTATTTTGATGTGAACCTTTAGGAATAATTTAATTCATCAAATTGGTTAGATCTAAAATAATAACATCCCCTTCATATGATTCCCTTATAGATATCCACATACATATAGATACATTGACTTTCCATTTCAGACATCCGCCGATCCTGATCTATTTGAAAATAGCTAGAATTCGTTTATCCATATATCATTTTCTGCATGCATAAGAGCTCTTTCATTTATGTTCGGCGGAACCACATATTAGACCATATTCCACTAAATAGATATCCGTGTTATGATACAAGTCTAAGTTTTGAAAAAAAAAAAATGGCTGAGATTTACTCCCATCGTATTTAAACAATCTTATTTTTTTGAACATGAAGAGATAAAGAAGCCATTGCAATTGCCGGAAATACTAGGCCTACTAAAGGCACAAAAATAGAGGGAAAGTTGAAAGTTGTCATAAAATGGGGTACCTCGATTTACTAGTTGTACCTGTTATTGTTATAAAGATATCTTATAATAATTATAATTCTTAATTAAATTTAATTAAATAATAATTCGAATTAGTATAGACCTAAGTATATATCTAAGTGAGTATATATAATAAGTGCAAGGAATGTAGAACTAAATAAATGGACTTATTCATCTTTCTACGTGAAATATCTGTATGATAATCGACTTTATTATTATTCTTTTGTTTTTGTTGTTTTCTTTAAATTTAATAAGAAAGAGTTTCTTACAAATTACTGAAAGATTCGTTAGAATCCGATTCAACAGGGATTCTTAGTCAAAATGGGAATTCTCGGTAGATATAGAAAGATAGAAAACTCTATCTTTTTTTCTATATTTGAATTATATATACAAAACAAATTCGTCAAATAAAACGAATTTCATGAACGGAGGAATTCACTCTTTTATCTTGTTAATAAAAGCTCCCTGATTACTAATCAGGAATATAGGTCAAAAAAAAAAAATTATCCACAACTTTTGATTCTTTCTACAATTAGATCTTATACCACCAAAAACCCTATTCTGATGATTTTTACTTTGATTTTTATAAACTAACTACTTGTTTGCTACAAATAAAATAATTGAACTTAATGCTCTACTTGATTGAATTTTTATTCAAAGGAAAGAAAGCGTGGAGCTGAAATAACTCACTTAGAACGCCTTTTAAAGGATTACGTGGTACGATTAGATCGAATAAGCCCTTCTGGAATAAATATTCGGCCGCTTGGGAACCTTCAGGTACTGTTTTATTCAATGTTTGTTCAATTACTCTTTTACCCGCAAATGCAATGTAGGCATTGGGTTCGGCAATAATGATATCCCCCAACATACCAAAACTAGCCGTCACCCCACCAGTAGTAGGTGATGTAAGGATTGATATATAGAATAACTTTTTATTTGATTGATAATCATATAAAGCAGAAGATATTTTAGCCATTTGCATCAAGCTCAAACTTCCTTCTTGCATGCGTGCCCCTCCGGAAGCACACACTATAATAAGAGGTAAAAAATTATTGGTAGCATACTCGATCAAACGGGTAATTTTCTCCCCAACTACGGATCCCATACTACCCCCCATAAACTGAAAATCCATAACCCCAATTGCTGTGGGAATACCGTTTAGTTGGCCTATGCCTGTTTGAACAGCCTCAGTTAATCCTGTTTTTCTTTGATAAGAATCGATACGATCTTTATAAGGCTCCTCCTCCGAATGAAATTCAATGGGATCCAGAGAGACCATGTCTTCATCCATAGGATCCCAAGTGCCTGGATCAATCGAAAGTTCGATTCTATCTGAACTACTCATTTTCAAATGATATCCACATTGTTCACAAATATTCATTTTTGACTTAAAAAATTTCTTATAATTTAATCCATAACAATTTTCGCATTGAACCCACAAATGCCTATATTTTTGAGTTACATCGAGATCATTAGAACTTTCTCTTATAGTTAAATCACTACCATTAGTGCTGGTTCTTATACTGGAACTCTCACTTTTATTACTATTTCTACTTTCACCACAAATGGAACTATAAACGTAACTGTTACTGTAATTGTCACTACCACTT